GGGTGAATTTGAAGATGGCGTATCAATGGATCATCAAATTCGTTTAAGAAAAGCCAAACGTGTAGTTATTTTTACTGCCAACAACGAGAAGAAGGATCCTGATGAGACCAAAGAGGAAGTGGCTTTAATAAGCTATTCGCAACAATCAGATTTTCGGCGAGGTATAATTAAAGGCTCTATGCGGGCTCAAAGGCGCAAAACAGTTATTTGGAAACTATTTCAAGCAAATGCGCATTCCCCCCTTTTTCTCGACAGAATAACCCCCCCCCGTCTTTTTTCTTTTGATATCTCTGGACTGATTAAACCAATTTTTCGAAATTGGACAGGTAAAGAGGGAGAATTCAAGATTCTAGAGTCTAAAGAAGAACAAACAAAAAGAGAAGAGATAAAAGAAAAGAACAAAAAAGAGGAGAACACCAGAAAGGAAAAAGCACGGATAGCGATAGCAGAAGCCTGGGATAACATTCCTTTTGCGCAAATAATAAGAGGTTACATGTTAATAACTCAATCAACTCTTCGAAAATATATTGTATTACCTTCATTGATAATAGCCAAAAATCTCGGGCGTATGTTATTCTTGCAACTTCCTGAATGGTCTGAAGATTTGCAGGAATGGAATAGAGAAATGCAGATTAAATGTACTTATAATGGTGTTCAATTATCAGAAACAGAATTTCCAAAAAATTGGTTGAGAGATGGGATTCAGATCAAAATTTTATTTCCTTTTTGTCTGAAACCTTGGCATATATCTAAACTGTACCCCTCCCGTGGAGAGCTGATGAAAAAGAAAAAACAAAAAGATGATTTTTGTTTTTTAACAGTTTGGGGAATGGAAGCTGAACTTCCCTTTGGTTCTCCCCGCAAGCGCCCTTCCTTTTTTGAGCCCATTTTTAAGGAACTCGAAAAAAAAATTGGAAAATTCAAAAAGAAATATTTTATAACTATAACTCGAAAAGTTTTAAAAGGAAAAACAAAATTATTTCGAAGAGTTTCAAAAGAAACCAAAAAATGGCTTATCAAAAATATTCTATTTCTAAAAAAAATAAAAAAAGAACTTTCCAAAATAAATCCAATTGTATTATTTAGATTCAAAGAAATATCTGAATCGAATGAAACGAAAAAAGAAAAAGATTATCTAATTAGTAATCAAATAATTAACGAATCATTTAGTCAAATTGAATCTGGAAATTGGCCAAATTCTTCACTGATAGAAACCAAAATGAAGGATTTGACTGATAGAACAAGTACAATAAAAAATCAAATAGAAAGAATTACAAAAGAGAAAAAGAAAGTAACTCCAGAAATAGACATTAGTCCTAATAAAACAAATAATATTAAAAAACTCGAATCGCCAAAAAATATTTTCCAAATATTAAAAAGAAGAAATACTCGATTCATATGGCAATTCCATTATTTTAGAAAATTATTCATTCAAAGATTATACATCGATCTATTTTTATCTATCATTAATATTCCCAGAATTAATACACAACTCCTTCTTAAATCAACAAAGAAATTGATTGAGAAATACATTTCCAATAATGAAATAAATCAAGAAAAAATTAATAATAAAAACAAAATTAACTTTATCTTTATTTCGACTATAAAAAAGTCACTTTATAATATTAGTAAGAAAAATTCACATAGTTTTTTTGATTTATCCTACTTGTCACAAGCATATGTATTTTACAAATTATCACAAACCCAAGTTATTAATTTGTCTAAATTTAGATCTGTTCTTCAATATAACAGAACGTCTTTTTTCCTTAAGACTAAAATAAAGGACTATTTTAGAACACTAGGAATATTTCATTCTGAATTAAAACATAAGAAACTTCAGAGTTATAGAATCAATCAATGGAAAAACTGGTTAAGACGGCATTATCAATACGATTTATCTCAGATTAGATGGTCTAGATTAATGCCAAAAAAATGGCGAACTAGGGTTAATCAAAGTTGTATGGCTCAAAATAAAAATAGAAACTTAAACAAATGGAATTCATATGAAAAAGACCAATTAATTCATTACAAAAAAGAAAATGATTCTGAACTCTATTCATTATCAAACCAAAAAGATAATTTTAAAAAATGTTATAGATATGATCTTTTATCATATAAATCGATTAATTATGAAAATAAAAGTGACTCATTTATTTCTAGATTACCCTTTCAAGTAAATAAGAACTTCGAAATTTCTTATAATTCCAACACGCCCAAACACAACCTTTTTGATATGCCCGACAATCTTCATATCAATAATTATCTAAGAAAAGGCAATATTCTACATATAGAAAGAAATCTCGATAGAAAATATTTTGATTGGAAAATTCTCCATTTTTCTGTTAGACAAAAAGGAGATATTGAGGCCTGGGTTAAGATCGATACCAACAGTAATCGCAATACTAAAATTGGTATTAATAATTATGAAATAATTGAAAAAAAAGGACTTTTTTATCTTACAACTCATCAAAATCCAGAAAAAACTCAAAAAAATTCGAAAAAAGTCTTTTTTGATTGGATGGGAATGAATGAAAAAATATTTAATCGTCCCATATTGGATCTGGAATTTTGGTTCTTCCCAGAATTTGTACTACTTTATAATGTATATAAAATAAAACCGTGGATTATACCAAGCAAATTACTTCTTTTAAATTTGAATACAAATGCAAATGAAAATGGTAGTCAAAATCAAAATATCAATAAAAACAAAAAAAAAAACTTTTTTCTACCATCAAATAAAAAAATAAAGAATCGAATTCAAGAAGCAAAAGAACCCGCAAGTCAAGGAAAAAGAGAGCGTGGATCAGATATAGAAAACAAAGGAAATCTGGGCCCTGTTTTCTCAAAACATCAAAACGATCTTGAAAAAGATTACGCGGAATCAAACACAAAGAAGGGTAAAAAGAAAAAACAATACAAAAACAACACGGAAGCAGAACTAGATTTGTTCTTGAAACGTTATTTGCTTTTTCAATTGAGATGGAACGATACTTTGAATCAAAGAATAATCGAAAATATAAAGGTATATTGTCTCCTGCTTCGACTGATAAACCCAACCAAAATTACTATATCGTCAATTCAAAGGAGAGAAATGAGTTTGGATATAATGCTGATTCAGGCGAATTTACCTCTTACAGAATTGATGAAGAAGGGGATATTGATTATCGAACCTATTCGGGTGTCTGTAAAAAATAATGGACAATTTATTATGTATCAAACCGTAGGTATTTCATTGGTTCATAAAAGTAAACACCAAACTAATCAAAGATACCGAGACCAAAGATATGTTGATAAAAAGAATTTTGATGAATTCATTCTGCAACCTCAAACTCAAAGAATAAATACAGACAAAAATCATTTTGATTTGCTTGTTCCTGAAAATATTTTATGGTCTAGACGTCGTAGAGAATTGAGAATTCGAAGTTTTTTTAATTCTTTGAATTGGAATGGCGTCGATAGAAATTCAGTATTTTGCAATGAAACCAATGTAAAAAACTGGAGTCAATTTTTGGATGAAAGGAAACCTCTTTATAAAGATAAAAATGAATTAATTAAATTAAAGTTCTTTCTTTGGCCTAATTATCGATTCGAAGATTTAGCTTGTATGAATCGTTATTGGTTTGATACCAATAATGGTAGCCGTTTCAGTATCTTAAGGATACATATGTATCCACGATTGAAAATAAATTGATATTACTATATACCCTGTCTCGTATAGAGTATCTAAAAGCAAACAAATGCACACATGCCTTGTCTTACATCTCATTCGAATCTAATTCGAGTAGACGATACTAAATCAATAAGGTATCGATTAGATCTAGAAATGAATCAACGGAATCTTCTTCATTTTCGGATTTTAGGTTTAAATTATTTGCTTTTGTGAATGAAAAAAACGTACCTACCAAATTTTTGGATTCCTATCTGAATCAAATTTTAAATTTGATTAATTTATTGGAATTGATAAAATTAGGGGTTCATAAAGAAATTAAGTCTATATACCACGTTCAAATTACTGGCATTATTATTACTGATCGATAAAATTCGATAAAATCCATATCTGTAAAATAAAGAAAGGGGAAATTCATTTATGGTAAAAAATTCTGTCATTTCAGTTATTTCTCAAGAAGAAAAGAGAGGATCTGTTGAATTTCAAGTATTCAATTTCACCAATAAGATACGGAGACTTACTTCACATTTAGAATTGCACAAAAAAGACTATTTATCTCAGAGAGGTTTGAAGAAAATTTTGGGAAAACGTCAACGACTGCTAGCTTATTTGGCAAAAAAAAATAGAGTACGTTATAAAGAATTAATTAATCAGTTGGACATTCGAGAGACAAAAACTCGTTAATTTGATTAATTTGAAGAGTCATTTCATTTTCACTTATATGTTTCGATTAAATTTTGATGAACTTCTTTTCACTTTCAGTAATTCATGGAAGAATGAATCGTTAAAAAACTTATGACTGCACCAACTACAAGAAAAGACCTCATGATAGTCAATATGGGGCCTCAGCACCCATCAATGCACGGTGTTCTTCGACTCATCGTTACTCTAGATGGTGAAGATGTTGTCGACTGCGAGCCAATATTGGGTTATTTACATAGAGGGATGGAGAAAATTGCAGAAAACCGAACAATTATACAATATTTGCCTTATGTAACACGTTGGGATTATTTAGCTACTATGTTCACAGAAGCAATAACCATAAACGGACCCGAACAATTAGGCAATATTCAAGTACCTAAAAGGGCTAGCTATATCAGAGTCATTATGTTGGAGTTGAGTCGGATCGCTTCTCATTTGTTATGGCTCGGTCCTTTTATGGCGGATATTGGTGCGCAGACCCCTTTCTTCTATATTTTTCGAGAAAGAGAATTGATATATGACCTATTCGAAGCTGCCACCGGTATGCGAATGATGCATAATTATTTTCGTATTGGAGGAGTGGCTGCCGATCTACCCTATGGCTGGGTAGATAAATGTTTGGATTTTTGCGATTATTTTTTAACAGGGGTTGCTGAGTATCAAAAACTTATTACCCGGAATCCCATTTTTTTAGAACGAGTTGAAGGCATAGGCATTATTGGGGAAGACGAGGCATTAAATTGGGGTTTATCGGGACCAATGCTACGAGCTTCCGGAATAGAATGGGATCTTCGTAAAGTTGATCATTATGAGTCTTACGACGAATTTGATTGGCAGGTTCAATGGCAACGAGAAGGGGATTCATTAGCTCGTTATTTAGTACGAATCGGTGAAATGACAGAATCCATAAAGATTATTCAACAGGCTCTGGAAGGAATTCCAGGAGGGCCTTACGAAAATTTAGAAATACGACGTTTTGACAGATTAAAAGATCCTGAATGGAATGATTTTGAATATCGGTTTATTAGTAAAAAACCTTCTCCAACTTTTGAATTGTCGAAACAAGAACTTTATGTGAGAGTTGAAGCCCCAAAAGGAGAATTGGGAATTTTTATCATAGGAGATCAGAGCGTTTTTCCTTGGAGATGGAAAATTCGCCCACCAGGTTTTATCAATTTGCAAATTCTTCCTCAGTTAGTTAAAAGAATGAAATTGGCTGATATTATGACAATACTAGGTAGCATAGATATCATTATGGGAGAAGTTGATCGTTGAAATGATAATTGATACAACAGAAATAGAGACTATCAATTCTTTTTCCAAATTGGAATCCTTAAAAGAAGCCTATGGGATCATATGGATGCTTGTCCCTATTTTGACTCTTGTATTAGGAATCACAATAGGTGTACTAGTAATTGTTTGGTTAGAAAGAGAAATATCTGCAGGAATACAACAACGTATCGGACCTGAATATGCCGGCCCTTTAGGAATTCTTCAAGCTTTAGCAGATGGGACAAAACTACTTTTGAAAGAGAACCTTATTCCATCTACAGGAGATACTCGTTTATTCAGTATCGGACCATCCATAGCAGTAATATCTATCTTTCTAAGTTATTCAGTAATTCCTTTTGGCGATCACCTTGTTCTAGCCGATCTTAGTATTGGTGTTTTTTTATGGATTGCCATTTCAAGTATTGCTCCCGTTGGACTTCTTATGTCGGGATATGGATCAAATAATAAATATTCCTTTTTAGGTGGTTTACGGGCAGCTGCCCAATCAATTAGTTATGAAATACCATTAGCTCTATGTGTATTATCAATATCTCTACGTGTGATTCGGTGAGACCTAAAATTTCTCCAAATTCTTTTATTTCTAGAAACAAAGATAAAAAGATTTGATTGACTATATATATATTTTAATATATATTTTAATTTTTCTTCAGCATTTGAGTTGATGAACTAAACCAGATAGTTATATGAGTGAAAGAAAACGGCTTCTAAATTTGCAGTAAAAAGGTTGAGTCTCATTTCCTATGTACAAGAATCAAATGGTGAAAAAAGTAAACATAAGCAAGAGAGATTGTTTACCCCAAGATTGATGAATTGTCATGATAGCTTGAAGCGGGTTCAAAAGATCAACTGTATCAACTGTATGGAGTTTTTACTGTCTATTACCATAGATGGATTTCCACAACGGGAGGTTGAAAGCAAAAATGAGTGGATGGTTAGGAAGACCAAGATACACAAAGGATTAGTAATTGAGATTATGGAAGTTATCCAAGAGGATATTTCTGTACATAAAAGGAATTCGAATTGGGGCTTTGCGTTCGTAGAAATGATCAAGAAGTACTCCCCATGATTCTGATCCAGAGTATGTTCCTATCCACTTAGTAAGTAAATAACTATCAAGAACGAAGTAATCTTTTACTTTGGTTAAAGGCCCTTTTTCTGAGAAAGGAGAATAGGAATGAAATAAAATAAATCGAAATAGAAAGAAAAGAATCAAATTTCAAAAGCAAAAAGGAGGGATGTCTTTTTTTTTTTTATTCTTTCTTTCCTATAATTCAATTTTGATTTCGATTTAGAGAGAGAAAATTTTTGTCATGATTCATGAACTAATGGACTTTCTAATTTTTTTCGTAATTGAAAATTCGAGGTTGAAATGTATATGGGATATTGCTATAAAGCGCATTTTATTTAATGATAAGGTTATTAATCAACAAAGAAAAATGAAAATTCTTAAAAGATGAGATCAATTCAGAAGCACTTATTTATTAGTTTTAAATATAGCAGACAGAATTCCATTGGTCTAATTTGGGACCTTAGGATAGATTTTGACTCTATCTGACAAACATATCAAGATAAAGAATAGGAAAGGGCCCTTAGATTTATTTGTGACCTCTGAGGAGCCGTATGAGGTGAAAATCTCACGTACGGTTCTGTAATAGCGATGGGCACAGTGATGTTATCATCGACTATGATTATCTAACAGTTCAAGTACAGTTGATATAGTGGAAGCGCAGTCAAAATATGGTTTTTGGGGGTGGAATTTGTGGCGTCAACCCATTGGGTTTATCGTTTTTCTAATTTCTTCTCTAGCCGAGTGTGAAAGATTACCTTTTGATTTACCA